TCTCCTGCTGCGGTTTGAGCGGCAAACGGTGTCCCCCTTCGTGTACCCTTGAATCCACACGAACCGGCAGAGGACCAAGAAATCACCCGACCCCGTACATCTGTAACAGTTACAATGGTATTGTTGAAACTAGCTTGAACATAAATAACTCCCTTTGGTATTTTACGAGGATGCTTACGCGAACCAATACGTCCATTTTTACGTGAACCAATTTTTGGTATAGGTTTTGCCATATTTTATTATTTTTAAAAATATAAGTCCGAAATATATGGATATATCCATTTCCTGTCAAAAAAGGATTCTTTACTATTTTCTAACTAGGATGAAAATTCTATATTTTCTATATTCATTGTATTCTATCATTCTATTAATATAGAATCTTAGAACTATCAAGCAATAACATTTCTTATAATACTTATAACATAGAATAGATTCTAATATAGAATCTAAATTATTCTATTTTTATGATTTCATATTTAATTCAATTAAATATGAATTGAATATTAATAAGATTTTTTTATTTGAATTTGAATATCAATTTATTTGTGCATTTGGTACTTTCTTTATAAATAGAAAGCCCTTTTTTGTGAAAATATTATCCTTGTCTTTGTTTATGTCTTGGATTGGAACAAATTACTATAATTCGCCCTCGCCTGCGGATCAATCGACATTTTTCACAAATCTTACGAACAGAGGCTCCTATTTTCATATTTCTTATTCCTTAACTTAATACCGAATCTATTTATTTATATTGGAAGAAAATAGGGTTTCCTTACATTTTTAACTTCTAATTGTGCCCCCTAAAAAAATGTGGAAGTTAGAAAATAGTCTAATTAAATTAAGTGACTTATATACATTTTTTACTTTCCCGGTCGTATACATATAAAAGAAGAGTACGTCGAATTTTGTTGGAATGGAAACATATCCTAGAATCTTATTTGAATTCTATTTTTTCTATAAAGGAACCTGGAACATACCCTTAGAAGTGATTCAGTAATTAAATCTTCATGAATTTTGTTCTATTCTAGTAAAATCCTCTTCACGCATTCACTAATGTATGAGGAGTTCGAAATCTGTGTTTTCTCTCTCCATTCACAAGAATGGATAGAAGTTTTTCATAGAATTCGGATATCAGAAAAATTACCATATATAACATAAAACTTCTCCGCCGATTCTTTCTAATCGAGCCTCTCGATCGGTCATTATACCTCTAGAAGTAGAAAGAATTACAATCCCCATCCCTCCTAAAATTCTAGGAATTCGTTGATAGTTAGAATAGATTCGTAGACCAGGTGTACTGATCCGTTTTAAATTTAAAAAAGTTTTATATGATCCTTTCCTATTTCTTCTATATCGTAGAGTTAAAACTAAAAAGTATTTGTTGCTTTCCCGATGTTTTCTGACGTTTTCAACAAAACCCTCTTGTAAAAGTATTTTCACAATGTTTTCGGTGATATTAGTAAGTGGTATTTGAACTGTTCTTTTTCTATTCATGTCAGCATTGCGTATCAAGGTTATTATATCAGCGATGGTATCTTTACCCATGATAAATTAAAATGATTGTTCCTCCTTACTTTCAATATAATCAACGTGCTCCCATTTTTCTATTTTTTATTTTTTGATTCAATAAAATATCTAATATTGAATATGAGAATATAATAATACTCTATATATAGAAAATCTTATCCTAAATAGGATTATGTAAATATATATCGAATACTCTAAAACTAAAAAAAAATAGAATATTAGAAAATGAACTACTGAATCATTAGAAACTAGATATATAATCTCATATGGAATTCGAATTCTGAATTCTATAAAAAAAATAGAATTCAGAATTCGAATTTTTATTTTGAATATATATATTTCATTCCTTTTTCTTTTTTTCTATCTATTATTATTTGTATTTCTTTTTTGAAATATTAATTAAAAAATTGGAAATAATATAATAACTTACTACTTCTAATACTTAATATATACTTCTAATTACTTCTAAATATATACTTTTAATATTTAGAAGATCTAATATTTATAAGATATAATCTTAATAGAATCAGATTGATAAAATAGAATCATATTGAGAATATATAATAATAATTACACAAGTACACAAGGTATCTATGTGAGATCTAATATATTCATGAAATCTAATCTATTAATTAATCTATTTCATTTAATTAATTTCATTCAATTCATAAAAAAGATATCCATATCACGATCTTGTATTATAATACCTCAGGTGCTAATGAAACTATTTTAGTGAAATTGAGCTGTCTCAATTCTCGGGCTATTGCGCAAAAAATTCGAGTTCCTTTTGGATTTCCTTCTTTATCAATTAGAACCGCAGCATTATCATCATACTGTATTATTATACCGTTACTACGTTTGAGTTCTTTACAAGTACGTACAATGACAGCTCTGATCACTTCGGATCTTTCTAAAGGCGTATTTGGTACTGCTTTTTTGATTACAGCAACAACAATGTCACCAATATAAGCATACCGTCGATTACTAGCTCCTATGATTCGAATACACATCAATTCGCGGGCTCCACTATTATCGGCTACATTTAAATAGGTTTGAGGTTGAATCATATCATTTTTTTTTTTATGTTTCAGTCAAAAAGTTGAAGTAAAAAAAATATTCTGTGTTCAAAAAAAAAAAAAGAAACCCACAATTGCAAATTTTTTCATACTAAAGACCTCTTTCGTTCTAATGATTATTCTGAAAGAATGAATTGAGTTCGTATAGGCATTTTGGATGCTGCTATTGAAATAGCCTTTCTAGCTATATTTTCTGGGACCCCGCCCATTTCATAAAGTATTTTGCCGGGTTTAACGACAGCTACCCAATATTCGGGAGATCCTTTTCCCGAACCCATACGCGTTTCGGTAGGTCTTACTGTAACAGGTTTGTCTGGAAATATCCGTACCCATATTTGTCCACCCCGACGGACATTTCGTGACATTGCCCGCCGCCCCGCTTCTATTTGTCTAGATGTGATCCAAGCGGGCTCAAGTGCCTGAAGAGCATATTTTCCGAAGCAAATAGTATTACCTCGATAGGCTCTTCCTTTCATTCTTCCTCGATGTTGTTTACGGAATCTGGTTCTTTGGGGGTTATAGTTGATGGTTGTTTCTCAATTCCATCTCTATTACAGAACCGTACATGAGATTTTCACCTCATACGGCTCCTCGCGAATGAATCCATTCAAAAATATTTAAGCTATAAAATAAAAATAAAAAGATAATACAATCGCGGCATTTTTTGACATTTCATAGAATTGATCTATTCGAAATTTGTATACCTTGCTTTGATATATAACGAAATATGTATTCTTAGTTGTTTTGGTATAAGGTTCTAACGAATCTCTATTTGTCTTTTCTTTTTATTATCAATAATATCGAATTGGCAAAGATTTCTAAATTCCAAAAAATCAAAAATTTCGCGGGCGAATATTTACTCTTTCATTATCAATTTCAGATCTAATGTAGGGTTAGCCCACAACTCTTCAAAAAACAATGAATTGGTTCTTAGTTCCTTCCGCCATCCCACCTAATGAATCATTAAGATTTGTTTTTAATTTTTTAAAAATCTTAGGTATTCGCAGGTTCCGTCGTTCCCATCGCTTTTAGATTTATGGTTAGGTCTGAATTCTACAATGGAGCCTCTGTAATAAGATTTCATTTTTATAAGATTTTCTTATTTTATTCTTTTTTGTTGAATCAACCTTCTCAGTTTTGTTGATTCGCGGCTCTTAATTCGTTTATTCTAGGAATATATTCATCCATATATGGATGAATTTTGAATATGGATGCTTTATTACACTACCTTTTATGAGATGACCCATAGACCTTTACATATTAGAATTCTATATCATTGATATCTTTTTTTCTCTCTTTCTTTCACCCCTTCATTTATCTGTATATTCTTATTGCTTCACAACTCATAATCAGATTCGTTTTTATTTCTTTTTTATGAAATATTTGATTTCAGTTGCTATAATTATATCACCACATATATCTTTCTTTCGATTTTTTATTTTGACGGTTCTTTATATCCAGATAATGCGAAGCGATGAGTAGGTTATTAGTTCTTTATTAATAAAATTCATAAATTCGTAGAATTTTTGTTTAAATTGAACTACTCTAAAAAAAACCAACGAGTCGCACACTAAGCATAGCAATTCCTTCACTATAAAATGATTAATCAAATTTTTTATTCAATCTTATAAAATTTGTCATTTATTCTTTTGGAATAAGAATGTAGTAAGAATTCTTCAAAGATAAGGAAAAGTTTATTATTCTTTGTTTAGAAATATCCAAACTTTGATCCCTAATACCCCATAAATAGTTCGAACTGGATAGGAACAATAATCAATTTTAGCTCGAATGGTTTGTAAAGGAACCCTACCTTCTCTGAGCCATTCGACACGTGCAATTTCTTTTCCGTCGATACGTCCCGCAATTTGTACTTGAACTCCTTTTGTACCTGCCTGTTCAGCTAATTCAATAGCTTTTTTGATTGCTTTACGAAACGAAATCCTATTCCTTAATTGTCCGGCTATAAATTCTGCAAGAATATTAGGGTCTCTATAAGCATTTGGAATTCTTGTAATTGCAATGTTGATTTTTCGGTTCACACAATTCAGTTTTTTTTGCACAGTCGTCTGTAATTCTTCGATTCTTCGAGGCTTACCCTCTATGAATAACTTTGGAAGTCCCATATAGATTATGACTTGAATCAAATCGCCTCTTTTTTGAATCTTTATCCGTCCAATTCCCATTCCCTCGACACCAGAGGATATTCTTATCGTTTTTTGTATATAATTCTTGATACAATCTCGTATTATTTTATCTTCTTTTAGATTCTCGGAATAATTTGTTGGTTGTGCAAACCAAATAGAATCATGACTTTGAGTTGTACCAAGTCTGAAACCAAGTGGATTTATTTTTTGTCCCATAATCCCTCACTACGTCTGAAACCAAGTGGATTTATTT